GGATTTCTTCATTCATTTCCATCCAATCAAAAAAAAGTTTCTTGTCATTGATTGGATTTCTTTCTAAATCTTGATGAATCGTCAGATAAAAAATATCGTTTTTATCCATTTTATCAATTTTTTGGTAATTCTTACTTCCAAGCTTAGTATTTATATTACTGTTATAATCCATTTTGGTCCAGGTCTCAATATCTATTTTTTGTCTTATAAAAAAATTGAGAATTGTCCAATCAAAATATTTTCTATCTGGATTTTTTTGCATATACATAATATCACCCTTTTCTAGATAATCTAGATAATGATTGATAGTAATTTCCTCCAGGTTTTCAAATAAATTTTGTTTATTCTTGTTGTAATTAAAAGTAATTTTTTGGTTGTTTTTTAATTCTGATGGTGATCCATAAATAATATATGAGGACTTCTTTATTTCATAATTAATAGATTTATATGATAAAAGATCATATATATAGTATTTTGGAAAATTCTCTTTTTGGTTTGGTAATGGATATACTTTAAAATCCTTTTGTTTTTTGTGATAAAGTAATCGGTCTTTTTCATACGAATTCCATTTTGTTAAATCTTTATTTGGGGTCATACCACCTTCATTTATTGTAGTTCGCCATTTTTTTGGTATTAATCCAGACCATCTAATCTGAGATAAATTGTATTGATAATGACCTCTTAACCAGCTTTTCCATTGATTCGTTTCAGAACTTGAAAGTTTAGTATGTCTTAATTCGGAATGAAATATTCCTTGTGTTAAAAAATAATTTTTTATTGCAGTCTTAAGAAAAAAAGGAGTTCCATGATACTCAAAAATAGATCTTAACTTATACAAATTAATAACTTGGGTTTGTGATAATTTGTAAAATACATATGCTTGTGATAAGGAGGATAAGTCAAAAAAAAGACGTGAATTCCTCTTACTATTTTTAATAGTGTAAAGTGCACTTTTTAGAGTCGAAATAAAATTAATTTCTTTTTTTTTTTTTTTTATTTCTTGGTTTGTTTTATTATTGTAAATGTATTTATCAAAACAAAAATTTCTTGATTCAATAAGGAGTTGTGTAGGAATTCTGGCAATATGAATGATACATAGAAAGATATCGATGTATATTCTTTTAATGAAAATTTTTATAAACAAATATAATTTATAGATTAATCGAGTGCTTCTTTTTTTTATTTTTAAGATTTTAAAAAAATTTTTTGGTGATTTTTCTTTTCCATTAAAACTTGTTTTGTTAGGACTACTTCTTTTCTTGGCGTTACTGTTTTTTTCTTTCATAAGACTTTTTGTTTTCTTTCTTATTGTGCTTGTTCTATCAGTCAGATTTTTAATTTTTTTATCTCTCAGGGAATAATTTGTATTATCTGTAAATTTAATTTTTCTAAACGAGTCGTGAATTATCTGATTCCTAATTATAGAATCTTTTTTTTTATTAGTTTCGCCGGATTCATACACCTTTCTCAATATAAATAATTGAGTTGGATGTACTTTTAAGAGTTCTTTTTTTATTTTTTTTATAAACATAAATAAAACGTTTTTGATAACCACCCCTTTTGGTTCTTTTGAATCTTGTAGAAAATATTTTGTTCTTTCTTTTAAAACTCTTAGAACTTTAAAATTATTGTTTTTCGTTTTTTGAATTTTGTTTTTAAGTTCTTTAAAAATAGGCTTAAAAAAGGAAGGTTTTGGGGGGACAGAACCAAAGGGAAGGGTAGTTTTCGCTCCCCAAGCCGTTAAAAAATAAGATTTTTGTTGTTCTTTCTTTAGATCTTTATAAGAAGAAAAAGAGGGCCTCAATTTGGATCTGTGCCAAGGTTTCAAATAGAAAGGAAATACTATTTTTATCTGAATACCATCTTTAAACCAATTTATGGGAAGTTCGAGTTCTGATACTTGAACACCATTATAGGTACATATAATATGCTTTTCTCTATTCCACTCATCAAAGTCCTCAGCCCATTCGGGGGGTTGAGATAATAAAATACGCGCAATATTTTTAACTATTATCAATGAAGGTAATAAAATATATTTTCTAAAAATTGATTTAATTATTAAAATTAAACTTCTTGTTGCTTGTGGATATGGAACGAAATCCCAGGCTTCCGCAATTTTTATCCACATTTTTGCTTTTATTTTGTTTTCTTGTTCTTCCTTTTGCCTTTTTTTTTGTTCCTCTGTATAATCTTTAAATTCTGATCCTTTACCCATCCAATTTCTAAAAAAAAAATTCATCTGTTCAGGGATATTAAAAGAGAAAAGGGGGTATTTTTTTATTCTGTCCAAAAAAAGAGGGGAATGCACATTTGCTTGAAACAATTTCGAAATAACAGTTTTACGCCTTTGAACACGCATAGAACCTTTGATGAATTCTCGACGAAAATCTGATTCTTCCGAATAGTCTCTAATAGACACCCAATTTTTGACACTTGCTTTTCGACTACGTTTATTAGGCCTATAAATTATTACACGATCCCTTTTTCTTGAACGTATCTG